CGATACATCAGAACAATCATTTATAGGTATAGGATTTAATGATTCCTAAAAGCGGATTTAGCCTTTTATTTGAAAACATTTGATTTCGTTTAGTAATAGTAAAAATGATAATAATGAATAGAAAAGGAATAATGTAATGGCTTAGGTCGTATATCTACGGCCAATTTGCGGTAGAAGAGAAGGTTCCATCGGAACAATTATTTATTTTAGGATACCCTCGTCTCTTTTTTTTTTTCAAAAAAAAAAAGAGGGGGGGTGTGGGGAGAAATGACAAAAAGATATTGGAACACCGATTTGGAAGAGATGATGAAGGCCGGAGTTCATTTTGGACATGGTACTAGGAAATGGAATCCTAAAATGGCCCCTTATATTTCTGCAAAGCGTAAAGGTATTCATATTATAAATCTTGCTAGAACCGCTCGTTTTTTATCAGAAGCCTGTGATTTGGTTTTTGATGCAGCAAGTAAGGGAAAACAATTCTTAATCGTTGGCACTAAAAATAAAGCAGCTGACCTGGTAGCATGGGCTGCAATAAGGGCTCGGTGTCATTATGTTAATAAAAAATGGCTTGGCGGTATGTTAACGAATTGGTCCACTACAGAAACGAGACTTCATAAGTTTAGAGACTTGAGAACAGAACAAAAAACAGGGAGACTCCATCGTCTTCCGAAAAGAGATGCGGCCGTGTTGAAAAGACAATTATCTCACTTGCAAACATATCTGGGCGGGATTAAATATATGACGGGGTTACCAGATATTGTAATCATCATTGATCAACACGAAGAATATACGGCCCTTCAAGAATGTATCACTTTGGGAATTCCAACAATTTGTTTAATCGATACAAATTGTGACCCCGATCTTGCAGATATTTCGATTCCAGCCAACGATGACGCTATATCTTCAATTCGATTAATTCTTAACAAATTAGTATTCGCAATTCGTGAAGGGCGTTCTAGTTATATAATAAATCCGTAATTCATAATCATATAATATAATTTAATAATAAGATAAAAAACTTAACTTACTTTGGAAATTTCATAGAGTTTTGTAATCAGTTACTATTTATGAATCTCAGATACTCTTTTTGGATCTCAAAAAAGAGATAAAAAACTGGGGATATTATGTGATTCGTTGTATTCAAGAATTGAATTGGTATTATAAATATATATGGGATTCAAGTAGTCACGTAGAGAAAGAGACGTTTGAATCAAAATAATTTTCTTTAAAGCTATATTTTTTTAAGAGGGCAATATGAATGTTCTATCCTGTTCTATCAACACACTAAAGGGGTTATACGATATTTCTGGTGTGGAAGTAGGCCAACATTTCTATTGGAAAATAGGAGGTTTTCAAGTCCACGGCCAAGTACTTATTACTTCTTGGGTTGTAATTGCTATCTTATTGGGTTCAGCTACTCTAACTGTTCGGAACCCACAAACCATTCCGACCGGTGGTCAGAATTTCTTCGAATATGTACTTGAATTCATTCGAGATGTGAGTAAAACTCAAATTGGAGAAGAATATGGCCCCTGGGTTCCTTTTATTGGAACAATGTTTCTATTTATTTTTGTTTCTAATTGGTCAGGAGCGCTTTTACCTTGGAAAATCATACAATTACCTCATGGGGAGTTAGCCGCACCCACGAATGATATAAATACTACTGTTGCTTTGGCTTTACTCACGTCAGTGGCATATTTCTATGCGGGTCTTACCAAAAAGGGATTGGGTTATTTCGGGAAATATATTCAACCAACCCCAATCCTTTTACCCATTAACATCTTAGAAGATTTCACAAAGCCTTTATCACTTAGTTTTCGACTTTTCGGAAATATATTAGCTGATGAATTAGTAGTTGTTGTTCTTGTTTCTTTAGTACCTTTAGTGGTTCCTATACCTGTCATGTTCCTTGGATTATTTACAAGTGGTATTCAAGCTCTTATTTTTGCAACTTTAGCCGCGGCTTATATAGGGGAATCCATGGAGGGCCATCATTGACTAGTTTTTGAAAGATTCTTTTTTAGCTTATCCCAAGGTAATGTATGCGTGGCTCAAAAAAAATCTAATCTAATCTAATTAGGAAATCTAAATATACAACTCACTATATACAATCTAGAGTAATAGCCAAAGATATTAGAGTAGAGAGTTGTAAAAAAAAAAGGGAAAGAGATCTAAAAGATCTTTTTCCTAAAATTCTTGGTTGATCCACTTATATTATACCATTCTCTCCTGAATAGATATTCATTTTATATTCCTGGTCGGCCAATCCTAATATTTCCTATTCGGAATCAGAATTTGAATTCGGAATCAGAATTTGAATAAGAATTCTTGTGGTTTACGACGTGTGAGTAAAAAAAGAGGGGTGCTCTATAGAAGGATTCCCCTTTCAGTTGATTTTCTTCAGCGATTGACCAAAATAAAATTTTCAGAAATAATAAATTGCGTGAACTTAGATCAATCAAATAATGATATTTCTATCCACTGATTCGGCCTAAGCAATTTGTCTATTTAGATTGTATCCATGCGGGAGAATGATAAAGAAAGGGGAAGAAGTATTTACAAACAAAAAAGGGATTCATAAAAAATAGGGTGATTCGGATCGGAGAGGGAGGTTTTACTAGGTATATTATATGTAAAAAAGCGCTATGCTATAAGTCAACTTGTTTTTCGACGCATAATTCTCGAATTCGATTGAATTTAAGATGAATGAAGAGTTGGTTTACGTTATGGAAGAAAGACATGTATAGGTGATTGATATTAAATATTGACTAGTTATATATGAACTAAAGAGATATTCAATTTGCCCTACTACTAGAAATTTGATGGCTATTCCAATAGAAGTCTTTCCGTATCCTCTGGGACTGTGAGTTCAATGAATAAACAGATGAAATCAAGAAAAAAATAGAAGAATTCAAAGAATGGTTCGGAACAAAGAAATGGACGGACGAAAGTCGTACGGATTCGCAAAGACTTTGTCGATAGGAACTAAAAAAGAGATATCGAAGTAAAGTAGTTTTGATCCTTGAATAAGATTATTACTTCAATTTGAAGTTTGTAGTGACTTCGACTGGATGAATTGTAGCGATGGAATATTAAGTTAGAATTCATCGGCTGACTGTATCATTAACCATTTTTTTTTGTATGAGGAACTTATCATGAATCCACTGATTTCTGCCGCTTCCGTTATTGCTGCTGGATTGGCTGTAGGGCTTGCTTCTATTGGACCTGGAGTTGGTCAAGGTACTGCTGCGGGCCAAGCTGTAGAAGGTATCGCGAGACAGCCTGAGGCGGAGGGAAAAATACGAGGTACTTTATTGCTTAGTCTAGCTTTTATGGAAGCTTTAACAATTTATGGCCTGGTTGTAGCATTAGCACTTTTATTTGCGAATCCTTTTGTTTAATCTTATAAATTCGAAAAAGCAATAACCCACGGGAAGGGCTGATTTGTGGATGAGGAATTAGCATACTCACTCGCTTTCATCCTTTCCGTTCGTAGTCTAAGGAACCCCCTTTTATATTTTTTAGGAAGGGTTTAAATAAAGAAGGGGGTAATTCACCATTTCTAAATCGAATCTTTTTTGGCTCGATTTAGAAATAGTAAAATATATATATATATATCAAATATATCAAAGGGGGGGGGGCAGAGCGATACAAAAAGAACTCTGTTCTTTTTTTTTAGTCTATCTATAAAAGGAGATCATATGAAAAATGTAACCGATTCTTTCGTTTCTTTAGGCCACTGGCCATCCGCCGGGAGTTTCGGGTTTAATACCGATATTTTAGCAACAAATCTAATAAATCTAAGTGTAGTGCTTGGGGTATTGGTTTTTTTTGGAAAGGGAGTGTGTGCGAGTTGTTTATTTCAAGAATAGGCTGGATCCAACCAGCTGTACTTTTTATGTTATAACTAGGAAAAGTAGGTACATTATCTCACGAATGACTTCTGAATAAAGAAATCATATGCAAGAACCATAGCATTTCGTTATTCGTTGGTAAATCCGCTTTGATTCTCTATCAACCAAAAATGTGGGACCATTAACTATGGTTAAAGCTAAATCGTTTGAAGTCCAGACGCAGCATGGTACTCTTTCTACCACAATATGAATATTAATATAGAGATGCTTTCAAAATGAATAATTTATCTATATAAGAACACTCATATGGATAAAATGATTTGAACCGCTTATTACAAAAATTGGGATTAAACTCCCTTTTATCCAATGATGAATCGACGACCTATGTATTGTGTATTAAAGGAAGAAAACCCTTTTTGGATTTTTGGATAAAAAAAAAAAGAAACAACTTTGTTGACAATTACATATTTTTGTTTGGTCAGAAGAGTCCTCCGACTTTTTTGGTTTTGGATTAGTGATTGGTTTTGATATTTTTATTTTGGAATATGAAGAGAGTAGAGGATAGGCTCATTACATTCAAAAAAAGATATGGGAATTTATCATAAGTAATTTAAGTAATTGAGCGTGAGAGCCAAATGAATCGAAAGATTCATGTTTGGTTCGGGAAGGGATCATGGAAGTTTTTAAATGAATGGAAAGAGAATCTACTTTCATTAAGCGATTTATTAGATAATCGAAAACAGAGGATCTTGAATACTATTCGAAATTCAGAAGAACTACGTGGGGGAGCCATTGAACAGCTGGAAAAGGCCCGGACACGCTTACGAAAAGTGGAAATGGAGGCAGATCAGTTTCGAGTCAATGGATACTCTGAGATAGAGCGAGAAAGAATTAATTTTATTAATTCCACTTCTAAGACTTTGAAACAACTAGAAAATTACAAAAACGAAACTATTCATTTTGAACAACAAAGGGCGATTAATCAAATCCGACAACGGGTTTTCCAACAAGCCTTACAAGGGGCTCTAGGAACTCTGAGCAGTTGTTTGAACAACGAGTTACATTTACGTACTATACGTGCCAATATTGGCATGTTGGGGGCAATAACTGATTAGTCCTTCGACTCTAGGTATTATTTTTTTTTTT